TGGAGTTATAGTAACAGTTCTACTTACAGTAATGTTGATCATTTATTTGGAGTCAAGGACATCGGGAATTTCATCTCTGATGACACTTTTATAGTTAGGAATAGGAATGGGGACAGCTATTTCATATATTTTGATATTGAAAATAAACTTTTTGAGATTAATAATGATCATTCTTTTCTGAGTGAACTCGAAAGACCTTTTTCGAGTTATCCGAATTCTGATTATCTGAATAATGGATCGAATAGTGACGATCCTTACTATGATCGTTACATGTATGATACTCAATATAGTTGGAATAATCATATTAATAGTTGTATTGACAGTTATCTTGATTCTCAACTACGCATTGATGCTTACATTGTAAGTAGTAGTGAAAATTATAGTGACAGTTACATTTATCGTTCCATTTATGGTGAAAATATAAATAGTAGTGAAAGCGAGAATTCCAGTATAAAGAATGCCAGCGATTTAACTATAAGAGAAAGTTATAATAATCTCGATGTAACTCAAAAATACAGGCATTTGTGGGTTCAATGCGAAAAGTGTTATGGATTAAATTATAAGAAAATTTTGAAGTCAAAAATGAATATTTGTGAACAATGTGGATATTATTTGAAAATGAGTAGTTCAGATAGAATAGAACTTTTGATTGATCCAGGTACTTGGGATCCTATGGATGAAGACATGGTCTCTCTGGATCCCATTGACTTTCATTCAGAGGAGGAGCCTTATAAAGATCGTATTGATTCTTATCAAAGAAAGACAGGGTTAACTGAGGCGGTTCAAACAGGTATAGGCCAACTAAATGGTATTCCCGTAGCAATTGGGGTTATGGATTTTCAGTTTATGGGTGGTAGTATGGGATCTGTAGTTGGGGAGAAAATTACCCGTTTGATCGAGTATGCTACCAAAAAATTTATACCTCTTATTATAGTGTGTGCTTCTGGGGGTGCGCGTATGCAAGAAGGAAGTTTGAGCTTGATGCAAATGGCTAAAATATCTTCTGCTTTATACGATTATCAATCAAATAAAAAACTATTTTATGTACCAATTCTTACATCTCCGACTACGGGTGGGGTGACGGCCAGTTTTGGTATGTTGGGGGATATCATTATTGCCGAACCCAATGCCTACATTGCATTTGCGGGTAAAAGAGTAATTGAACAAACATTGAATAAAACAGTACCTGAAGGGTCACAAGCGGCCGAATATTTATTCCAGAAGGGCCTATTCGATCTAATTGTACCGCGTAATCTTTTAAAAAGCGTTCTGAGTGAGTTATTTCAACTTCATGCGTTCTTTCCTTTGAATCAAAATTCAAAGACTATTCAGTTTAATTAGTTTTTTGTAGTAAACACGTAGTTAGTTTATCGGAATCAAAGTAAAAAAAAGAAGAATGGGGTTTTCTTTTAAGATCTAATTCTAGAAAGAATCACAAGTTGCATATAATTTTTATTTTTTACTAATATTCATGATTAATAATCGGAAAGCCTCTCTAAAAGAATGAATTCTTGCTTTTGTGAAATTAGACGAAGTTCGTTTTACCTTCTTACGTATGTATTATATAATAAATTCAAATATAGAATTGTGTATTTTTCTATATCTCTCATTTTTACTAAGAAGCCTAGAAATATTTCAGTAATTTGCAAAAAACCTTTTTTTTATTAAATTAGAAGTAGAAGACAAGAACAAACGAAGAAGAATAAGAAACTAAATTTTCATACATATCTTTCATGTTGAAAGATGAATAAGTCCATTTATTTAGTTCTACATTCCTTGCACTTATTATATATACTTATTTAGATATATACTTCGATCTATATTAATGAAAATTAAAGTTTCATAATTCCAATAATAGTAATTAGAATCGAATTAATAAGAATTTTCATTCTATAATTAAGAATTTAAAATTATTACAAGATATCTTTATAACAATAGAAACAATATAATAATAACAGGTACAAATAGTAAATTAAATCGAGGTATTCATTTTATGATAACTTTCAGCTTTCCCTCTATTTTTGTGCCTTTAGTGGGCCTAGTATTTCCGGCGATGGCAATGGCTTCTTTATTTCTTTATGTTCAAAAAAACAAGATTGTTTAGATCTGATAGGACTAAATCTTATTTCTTTTTTTTTACTTAGATAAATACTTAGATAAAAAAAATCTCTATTTATTTGAGTATGGTATAACATATAACATGGGGTTTCTGCTGAACAGAAATCGAACATACATAAATGAAAGAGTTCTTATATATACAGAAAAAGTCTATGTATTAAAGGGTTCACATCAAAATAGTGCTAGTTGATGAGAGTTATTTCGGAAACAAAAACAGTAAAGTCAAATTCATTGGGCTATGCTCTCAATTCCAATAAAATGAAATCAGATCAAGTATGAGTTGGCGATCAGAACATATATGGATAGAACTTATAAGGGGGTCTCGAAAAATAAGTAATTTTTCCTGGGCCATTATCCTTTTTTTAGGTTCATTCGGCTTCTT